TAATTACAGTAATGTTGATCATTTAGTCGGCGACAGATACATTCGGAATTTCATATCTGATGACACTTTTTTCGTTAGGGATAGTAATAGGGACAGTTATTCCATATATTTTGATATTGAAAATAAAAATTTTGAGATTGACAACAACCGTTCTTTTCTAAGTGAACTAAAAAGTTCTTTTTATAGTTATCAGACTTCTAGTTATATGAATAATGCACCCCAAAGTGACGATACTCGCCACGATCGTTACATGTATGATACTAATTCTCATTATAGTTGGAATAATCACATTAATAGTTGTATTGACAGTTATCTTGGTTCTCAAATTTGTATTGATAGTTATATTTTAAGCAACAGTAACAATTACAGTGACAGCTACATTTATAGTTACATTTGTGGCGAATGTGGCGAAAGCGTAAATAGTAGTAAAAGCGAGAGTTCCAGTATAAAAACTAGCACAGATGATAGTGATTTTAGTATAAGTTCTAATAATTTAAATGTAACTCAAAAATACAGGCATTTGTGGATTCAATGCGAAAATTGTTATGGATTAAATTATAAGAAATTTTTAAAATCAAAAATGCATATTTGTGAACAATGTGGATGTCATTTGAAAATGAGTAGTTTTGATAGAATCGAACTTTCGATTGATCCCGGTACTTGGGATCCTATGAACGAAGACATGGTCTCTCTGGATCCCATTGAATTTCATTCGGAGGAGGAACCTTATAAAGATCGTATTGATTCTTATCAAAAAAATACAGGATTAACTGAGGCTGTTCAAACAGGCACAGGTCAACTAAATGGTATTCCCGTAGCAATTGGTGTTATGGATTTTCAGTTTATGGGTGGTAGTATGGGATCTGTAGTGGGCGAAAAAATCACACGTTTGGCCGAGTATGCTACCAATCAATTTTTACCTCTTATTCTAGTGTGTGCTTCCGGAGGAGCACGCATGCAAGAAGGAAGTTTGAGCTTGATGCAAATGGCTAAAATATCTTCCGCTTTATATGATTATCAATCAAATAAAAAGTTATTTTATGTAGCAATCCTTACATCCCCTACCACAGGCGGGGTGACGGCCAGTTTTGGTATGTTGGGAGATATCATTATTGCCGAACCCAATGCTTATATTGCATTTGCAGGTAAAAGAGTAATTGAACAAACATTGAATAAGACAGTACCTGAGGATTCACAAGTGGCTGAATATTTATTCCATAAGGGCTTATTTGATCCAATCGTACCACGTAATCCTTTAAAGGGCGTTCTGAGTGAGTTATTTCGGCTACATGCTTTCTTTCCTTTGAATGAAAATTAGATTTGAGCCTTAGAGTCTTAATTTAATAAGAGGAGTCTTAATTTAATATTTAATAAGAGTAATAAAACTTAATCAATTTTTTTATGTGTGGTGATCAAGTAGTTATTTAATTTATAGGAATCAAAGTCAAAATCCGAAGAATGGATTTTGACTTTGGTAACATAAGATTTAATTGTAGAAAGAACCATCCGGATCGTTTTTTATCGCCGGTTACTAATACTAACTAGGAAATCTCTATTAAACAAAATAAAAGAGTGAATTCTTTCGCTTTCTTCCGTGGAATTAGTTAACAAGGTCTTGCATCTTTCTATATCTCCCGAAAAGAATCCCCCATTAAGAATCCTTTTGTTGGATCGTATTATAACGAATTCTTTGGGAGTTTTTAGGAAATACTTTTAAATTTTAAATTTTATTAAATTATGAAATTTATAAGACAAGAAAAGGTAATAACTACTAATACGAATAATAAAAGGGTGGATTATCGTATATATATATTTCATGTAGAAACATGTAGAAAGATGAATAGGTCCATTTATATATTTATTAATATATATTTATTAAAACATATACTCACTTAGGTATACTTAGTATAATATAACAATTATATATGAATTATAAGATATCTTTATAACAATATAAGGATAAGGTTAAAATATAAAACAATAAATATAACAATAAATAACAGGTACAAATATTAAATCGAGGTACCCATTCTATGATAACTCTCAACAGTTTCCCCTCCATTTTTGTGCCTTTAGTGGGCTTAGTATTTCCGGCAATTGCAATGGCTTCTTTATCTCTTTCTGTTCAAAAAAACAAGATTTTTTAGATACAACAAGGACAAATCTTACTATATATATTTTTTTTCAAGACTTACTTGGATCATAACACGGATATCTATTTAGTAAAATATGGTATAATATGCGGCTTCCTTCGGGCATAAGCTCTTATGTATGTGTAAACATGATAAATGAATTATAACTATTTTCAAATAGATCGGGATCGGGGAGAATTTCTGAAATGTAAAGTCATCTATATGTATTAGGAAATCATATGAAAGGGATGTTATTATTTTAGTTTGGATCTAAGAAATTCGATGAATTATCCCTAAAGGTTCACATCATAATAGTGCTGGTTGATGAGAGTTACTTCGGAAACAAAAAAAAGTAAAAAACAAAAATTATTTTTGTTATTCTCCCAATTCCAATAAAATGCAACTAGGTCTAGTTAGAGTATGAGTTGGCGATCAGAACGTATATGGGTAGAACTTATAGCGGGGTCTCGAAAAACAAGTAATTTCTGTTGGGCCTTTATTCTTTTTTTAGGTTCATTAGGGTTTTTATTGGTTGGAACGTCCAGTTATTTTGGTAGGAATTTTATATCTTTATTTCCTTCTCAGCAAATAATTTTTTTTCCACAAGGTATCGTGATGTCTTTCTATGGGATCGCAGGTCTTTTTATTAGCTCCTATTTGTGGTGCACAATTTCGTGGAATGTAGGTAGTGGTTATGATCGATTCGATATAAAAGAGGGCATAGTGTGTATTTTTCGTTGGGGATTTCCTGGAAAAAATCGTCGCATATTCCTCCGATTCCTTATGAAAGACATTCAGTCCATCAGAATAGAAATTAAAGAGGGTATTTATGCTCGTCGTGTCCTTTATATGGAAATAAAAGGACAAGGAGCCATTCCCTTGACTCGTACTGATGAGAATTTTACTCCACGAGAGATTGAGCAAAAAGCTGCTGAATTGGCCTATTTCTTGCGTGTACCAATTGAAGTATTTTGAAAAAAGGAACTGAAGAATGAATACTTTGCAAGAGATAAAAAACTCAAGAATCATCTTTTTTTTCTATAGCATAACTTAACTGAAGTTTCTTCAGAACGCTTACTCGAGCCAAAGCAAACATATATGAAACAATTCTAAAACTAAATTGTTTATGTCCTATGTCCACAATTTTTTTATTCGTATGTAAATCCACTTAACTCAATTCAGTAACAAATCTAAATGATAGATTCATCATATATCAAAACATTTCATCATAAAGTAAAGAATTTTTTTTTCTAAATATTTGATATTTTGATAGAACGGGAGTTCTTTCGTCTCGAAATCCGACTACTATTAATTTGTAATTTGAAGAGGGCTCTTTCTTATTCTATATTCTGTATTCTTTCTAAATTCAAGGACTAACCGCTGTACTGAATCACAAAAAAAAACCGGAAATACATCGATGACTTGTAATAGAACTTATGCTTGATATAAATATTAGTATCGTATAGAGTCGACGAATGAGGTGCGTTCATTAAAAATTTTAAAATTCACAGACGAAAAAATGGCAAAAAAGAAAGTATTCATTTCCCTTCTATATCTTGCATCTATAGTATTTTTGCCTTGGTGGATCTCTCTCTCATTTAATAAAAGTCTGGAATCTTGGTTTACTAATTGGTGGAATACTAGGCAATCCGAAATTTTTTTGAATGATATTCAAGAAAAGAGTATTCTAAAAGAATTCATAGACTTAGAGGAACTCTTACGTTTGGACGAAATGATAAAGGAATACCCGGAAACACATTTACAAAAGCCTCGCATCGAAATCTACAAAGAAACGATCCAATTGATTAAGATGCACAACGAGGATCGCATCCATACAATTTTACACTTCTCGACAAATATAATCTGTTTCGGTATTCTAAGTGGTTATTCTATTCTAGGTAATGAAGAACTTGTTATTCTTAACTCTTGGTTTCAAGAATTCCTATACAACTTAAGCGACACAATAAAAGCTTTTTCTATTCTTTTATTAACTGATTTATGTATAGGATTCCATTCGCCCCACGGTTGGGAATTAATGATTGGCTCTGTCTACAAAGATTTTGGATTTGCTCATAATGATCAAATTATATCCGGTCTTGTTTCTACTTTTCCAGTCATTTTAGATACAATTTTAAAATATTTGATCTTTCGTTATTTAAATCGTGTATCTCCTTCACTTGTAGTGATTTATCATTCAATGAATGACTGAAAAGTGATCGAACGATTATAATATTTGTTACTTTGTACATAAGCAAAACATTCAAAATTGTACTTACTACCCATCCAAGGGATTCCTCCAATATTCCAGTAAAATTATTTATATTAAATATTTAAGTAATATAGCAAAATTATAGATAGGGAACTATACTAGCGACCTACCTAATTTTATTGTAGAAATTTTCGGGATCAATGATTGGACCATGCAAACTAAAAATACCTTTTCTTGGATAAAGAAAGAGATTACTCGATCCATTTCCGTATCGCTCATGATATATATACTAACCCAGGCACCCCTTTCAAATGCATATCCCATTTTTGCACAGCAGGGTTATGAAAATCCACGAGAAGCGACTGGCCGTATTGTATGTGCCAATTGCCATTTAGCTAATAAACCCGTGGATATCGAGGTTCCACAAGCGGTACTTCCTGATACTGTATTTGAAGCAGTTGTTCGAATTCCTTATGATCTGCAACTGAAACAAGTTCTTGCTAATGGTAAAAAAGGAGCTTTGAATGTCGGGGCTGTTCTTATTTTACCCGAGGGGTTTGAATTAGCCCCTCCCGATCGTATTTCGCCCGAGATTAAAGAAAAGATAGGAAATCTGTCTTTTCAGAGCTATCGTCCCACTAAAAAAAATATTCTTGTGA